ATGGATCCGCAGGGTCCCAAATGAATTGGCTTGTTCGAAAAAAGCCTTGTTCTTTGGAAGATCTATCTCGTGTCTGGCACTGCATGGTTCCACTCTGCAAGAACTCCGAATCATTCTCTTGAAGCTCATCCTCTTTATGATAAATGATCCATTTGCCCCGAAATGACCCAGTCCAATAGGGAAATCCCAATTCAGTGGGCCTTTCGATACAATCAAATAGATTGCCACAAGGGCGCCATATTCTAGGAGCCCAAACTATGTGATTGAAGAAATCCTCCTCTATCTGTTGCGGATCGAGGGCCCCTTCCCCTTCTTCAAACTCCGATTCGTATTTTTCATATAGAAATCTCTGATCAACGATAGAACAAGATCCATTTTGCATCATATCTAACTGATTCCTTGGTTCGGACCGAAGAAGTAATGTCACTCGATTATCATCAAACTGACTGCAATATCTTTCTGTCCGTGAGGATCCCGCCAGAGCCAGAGCGCCTTCTACTTCTAATAGTAATAATAGTAATAGGCCATGAACTAGATCAGAATCATTCTCAACGAATCCATAAGAAGTGATCCAATTTTTTTCATCGTGTCTGGATGAAGACCAAAGATCTTGAGCGACCGATCCGGCAGAACAACTCAAAAGATAAAGAAGTATCGTTAATTTCTTCATGCTCGTTCCAAGTTCGAAGTACCATTTGTACAAATAAGAATCCCCTCCCTTACATGATTTCTTCTTCATATAGATAGATATAGGATCTATGGGGCAATTACTTAGAAGTACATTTTGTGTAACAGCCCTTCCTATCTGATAGAAAAGGATCCCATGATCCTGAACCGATCTTATCTGGGATCGAAAATCCCAAGTTTTTCTATGAAGAGCTGATCTAATTGTATTAGTTTCTATAATGGATTTCTTCTGTGTAATACTAATCGATAGGGCCTCATTGATAAGTGCTACAAGATCTCGCGCATTGGAACCCATGGTTATGGACCCGAATCCGTTAGTATGGAACATCTTCTTTTCCAAGTGAAATCCCCTAGTATATGAAAGAATGAAAAAGTGCTTTCGTTGTTGTGGAAGAAGAAGCCTTCGTATCTTAATGCATGTATTTAATTTATTCGGAGCTATTAGAGCGGGATCCACTTTTTGGGGAATATGAGTCGAAGCAATAACAAGAATCTTTCCAGTGGAACATCTTTCACAATCCCTGGAGAGATAGTTCTCTAATAGACCGAGGGATAAGTAATTCGACTCATTCACATGCAGATCATGAATGTTTGGAATCCATATTATGCAAGGAGACATTGCTTTTGCTAATTCGAATTGAAGGGTGATATCAAATCGGTCTATTTTCGGCGTCATATACATAGTTAGCACATTCGTCATAGTTAGCAGCTCCGTATCAATATCAAGGTCATCATCACTATCATCAATATCAATATCGTCACTATCATCAATATCGATATCGTCACTATCATCAATATCGTCACTATCATCAATATCGTCACTATCATCAATATCATCAATAAGATAACCCTTAGGCTTGTCATCCAGGAACTTGTTCGGAAATACCGTAATGAAAGGAACATAGGAGTTTGTCGCTAGGTATTTGACCAAACAGGATCGTCCAGTTCCTATAGAACCTATCACTAAAATACCTCTAGAAGGGGATAGGGCTAAGCGGAGCGAAAAGGGTTTTCCATGAGGAGATGGGGAATGAAAACTATTAGCCCCACACGAGGTTTGTGAATAAGTGATTGTCTGATAATGAGCAAGGAATATCCGTCTTTCTGCTAAACAGGATCTATTGAACTCATAATTCATTAGATCCTTTTTATGAATGTCAACTAAGTATCGTAAGGAAATTGATCCCGGTTGTTCAATCATTTGATAACCATAGTCATTCTTTGATAAATGATCACTATGAGTCAGACTCAATAGAATTTGATCAATCCTTTTTTCTGTCGTTAAGGTGGAGAACTGAACCAAGAATTCTCTTTCTTCATCATCAATCGAATCACTGTTCGCGACCCAGAATTCTATTTTCTCATCAATCCAATCACCGTTCACGTTTTTTCTTTTTCTTATCAATGAATAGATCTCTTTACTTGTACGACTTAGATGTCTCGTATTTCTCGAAAAAATGATTCGATTGATGGGATTTGGTATGATACTTACAAGATCGATGAGATTGATCTTCCAATATTTATTCTTAGAACGTATTGATTTGACCCCATAAGCGGGACCACCACCCAATAGCATGTTGCCACCAGAAGCAGAACCCCGTATTTCTTCCAGAGAATCTCCTAATTGTTCCAGAACAACTAGAAAGAGATTCTTTAACCAGAAAGAATTCAGTTCAGATGTAGGATACCTATCCAGAAGTTTTCGAAATTCCATCATGTATGATGGAATCATCAAAGATTTGATCTTTTCTAACTCTGTCTGTAACTCACTAGAGGCTCGGGAAACAAAGAGAAGATGTATACGAACGAGATA